ATAACTATAAAAAGAGCAAAGATTGGTGACGAAATAGGAAAGAAGCTCGGGTTTATTTCTTTTGTAATCTTAACGCAGTTCCAACAAAAAACGCCAAAAGGGCAAAATTTTATATGTCTCGGAGACCCAATTACTTCATTTATTCACTTGGTCTTTTTCTATCCATCTTAAATAAATTAATATTAATTAAGTAAATGAATAAATAGAGTAAAAAAAGGGGGGGTTAGTAGAAAAAAAAGTTCTATAAAGCTATATATGAATCACCCCCCACCCTCTTTTCTCTTTTTTTTTTATTTCATTAATTCACTTTCGTTTGATTAAAACGAAATTCTGTAAAAATCCCGGCCTTTTTTAAAATATCATAAACAGTTTCTGTAGGTTGAGCGCCCCTTTCAAGAAAATATCGAATGCCGGGAATATTTAAATAGATTTGATTTTTTATCGGATCATAAAAACCCACTTTCTGAAGATCTATTCCTTCTCTTCGAGATTGCACATCAATTGCAACGATTCGATAAAGGGCTCATTGGGATAGATGTAGATGAACTAGAACCTCCCCTAGAAACGTATACGAAGTTTTCTCCTCGTACGGCTCGAGAAATTGTAAGTTAGATCTATGTATCGCATTAGAATGTTAAATAGCGACAGAACGTCATCATGAAATCAATTAGACTATGGATTATTTAATCCTTTTTTTTTTATTATTCTTTATCAAAAAAAATCATTTGTATTCTCATAACTCAAGTTGAATAACTCTGAAATAGTTCAAAAGAAAACTAGGCATTTCATTTTTTGAGTGGTCTCTAATCCCTTTTTTGTTTGTCTCGTTTAGAATATATTTTGATTCTTTATCCAGTTGTCGAGACAATTGAAAAAGAGGTATTTCCTTGTTCCAAACTACTTTATCTTTGACCGCGGAATCATTGGGTTTAGACATTACTTCGGTGAATTTGAATCATTTCAAAATGGCAGCAACATGCCTCTTATTTATGATTTCTTTCTATCAAAAAATCATACGAACGATCGATTGCTGCATGATAGACTTTTGATTAAAAGAGTTTCACTAATTCCGCACATATTTTCGTTTTTTATTTTATTTGAAACTTGCTCGAATTGGATCCTTTCGATTTCTACTAGATCGAAAATATACTTACGAAGTTGTTCCAACTTTTTAATTGGCACTAACCTTAGATCTTTACCCCTGAGAATTGTGTCTACTCGAGCTACATCATATACTGTTGACATTAAACCCCCAACAAAAAACCGTGGTTCTAATAGAACAGAACAATGGATGTCGAGCCAAGAGCACCTTCATTTCTATAGAATAGAAAATGGCGGTTGTAAGAATCCACAACTGATCATGTCTGCCAAGTCGCACGTTGCTTTTTACCACATCGTTTCAAACGAAGTTTTACCATAACATTTCTCTAGTTTAGTTTGGAGCTGATATGTAATTGATTCAATTAGGGAATCAGGAATAGTCATTTGTTCGATCGTTTCAGAGAAATCTATATTTTTCTTCTTTTTCTTTTATATGATATATGAATTGATGCTTGCTAAAGTAAACCAATCTTCTCAAGAATTCAATTTCAATGGATTTTTTATTTTATTCAATAATGCAATATTTTTATTTTCTTTATTAAGTTATAGAAGATTTATAAATATTACGAATAAAAAGTTCTTTGTTTATTATTCAATTTACATTTGATCTTCAAGTAACCTAAACCTAGTAGGATATATTCAACAATCTACGCCTTCTTCGAGTATCAAAAATCGAAAAAAAAAAATTTACTCCAGCTAGCAGATAGGATGAAGAAGTGTCATTGGACGTAATTAGGACTATTCTCTTTTGAATATTTCAAATTAATGAATCAAAAATCTTTTTCCAAAAAGCTTCTCAACGAAATAAAACACTAATAAAATAGGAAATTCCTCATTTTTCGCGTAGTTTCTGAGGTTCAATATTTTTTATTTAAAGCAAGGGGAATAGAATAGTGTGTATGAATCCCCCAGTCTTTATTCTGACATCAATCGAATTATTTATTCGAGCCAAATGAAATATAAGATCAAATGGGTAAAAACGAGGTTCAAAGAAAATACATGTGTTACATATGTAACTTGATGGTTTGTTAATCAGATTTCTAGATACACTGAAATTGATATCTTACGTTGTGGATTAACTCTTATTATCATATGGACATAGTATAGTTCGAAATAACTAACTCAAATAGAAATCGTCTAAGGCAATGGATATACCATGAAAGGCACATTCACTCCCTTATTTCACCCCTTTTTACTTTACTTTATTGCAAATTATTGTCATCTAGGGTCCTCCCTTACGTGAATTATAACTCGATATAGCTCCATCTGGATTTTGTGTATTTGAACTAAATTTGAGAAAAAGATATGATTAAAAATCAGAAAGAAGAATCACGTACTATCCATTGAATATTTCAATTAAAAAAAATCGAAATTAGTTCAAAAAGAGAATTTTGATTTCATTAGTCTCATAATTTCTCTTTATATAATATAGATCTTTATATAGATCTAGAAATAATAGGTATTCCCTGGGACGGAAGGATTCGAACCTCCGAATACCGGGACCAAAACCCGTTGCCTTACCACTTGGCCACGCCCCATTGTGATTTCTATTCGATACTACTAAAGATATAGTATTGGTATTGGTTATTCGTCAATTCCAGTCCAAATATCTAGGTCTCCGTTGCCGTTGTTCCTGGAATTTTGACACGTGTAGATATAGAATTATCTATAGATAAAACAAAACTTAATTTATTGATCATTCCATATAATTCAATTAAGATATTATATGAAAGGATGATTTCTTCAATTCGCAAAATAAAATAGAAATTTTTTTGATTGGGCGAGTTCAAGTTACAAAAAAGATTTTTTTTTTGATCTACCTTACTTTCGTCATTTTTACCATATATCAATTATCGATAATCATATTATTATTATAATAATATAGTAATATTATTATATTAACTCAATCAAAATCCAATTATCTCCAAGTCAAAAAAAAATGTTTGTTATGCTTAATATCCTTAGTTTGATCTGTCTTAATTCCACCCTTTATTCGAGTAGTTTTTTCTTAGCAAAATTGCCCGAGGCCTACGCTTTTTTGAGTCCAATCGTAGATTTTATGCCAGTAATACCCCTTCTCTTTTTTCTCTTAGCCTTTGTTTGGCAAGCTGCTGTAAGTTTTCGATAAAATTTAAATTTTTTTAATAATGTCCTAGACATTATTTTTTTTCGAAAAAAATTCTAAGAATGGATAAGATTAGATAAGTCTTACAGGATAGTATGACCTAACTAATTCTTAGATAGCTTAGAGAAAGCTGAATCAACCCGCCCCCCCTTTTTTTTTTCCTCATTTTGATTCCTTTCCATTTATTAAATAATCCTATTAGTAATAATAATAAAGTAAAGGCCCCGAGGGAGTAGGAAAGACTTTTTTTTTTGAATAAGAGTCCACTCTTTTCTTTCATTCCAAAAAAATTTATGAAAATTATTTTTTATTTCATTTCTAGAAACCCTTTCCTTTTTTAAGGTTAAAATAGGGTAGGTATGTGGTATAAAAATGGAGAATCTATTCTCTTTTTTTTTTCAAAACAAAAATGATCTTTTGGAGATTGTGTAATGCTTACTCTCAAACTCTTTGTTTACACGGTAGTAATATTTTTTGTTTCTCTGTTCATCTTTGGATTCCTATCTAATGATCCAGGACGTAATCCTGGGCGTGAAGAATAAAAAAAAAAGAGGCCTTTCCTTTTACTTGCTTAATTTTTAAATGTTCTTAGGATTTTAGCTATTGCACATCTTTTTTTAATTATTAATCTTAGGATTTTAGCTATTGCACATCTTTTTTTAATTAATAAAAAAAGGTTCGAAGAATCAGAATTTTCAAGATAAATAAAAAAACGAGTTATCAACGGAAACGGAAAGAGAGGGATTCGAACCCTCGGTACGAAAAGCTCGTACAACGGATTAGCAATCCGACGCTTTAGTCCACTCAGCCATCTCTCCGAATTGAAAAAGGATAATTACTAGGTTACATAGTTCCATTACACAAAATGGAAGGCTTCAAAAAATCCCTTCTTTATCTATCTATTTTAAGATATAAGATATATTATTTTACTTTTAGTATTTACATAGTATTTTACTATATTGATATATCCAACATTGATATATACAATTTTAATATATACAACTTTGATAAGCAATCCTATTTAGATAAATAAAACTTAGATAAATAAAAAGCTCAAAAGATATATTTCGAATAAAAAAAAAAGAATACCGAAAAAAAGAGTTGTTTTATTTTCTTTGCACGGCCTGGCCTGGTCATTACCTAGCCGGGCCCTTTTTTTTTTGTTTTTGTTCGAAATAAAAAATCGTAGATAAAATGATTTTGCTTTACTTTAAATAGAAAATGCTTGACTTGTTATTGAAACAACAATCAAATCAGAAGACGGATTATTTCCATATCTATGATAGAGAATCAAAGTTTTATTTCTTATTATATTAGTAATTTATATTACTAATATAATTTTTGTAGGCAAATTAGATAAAAAAAGAAAAAAGAGAATTGTCGATTGTTGTGCAATCCATTTTATGCCATGACATAAATAGTTTTATAGAGCCCTATCTGTTCTGTTTTGTCCAAAATCCTCGAAAGAACTTGTTATTTAGTTTTTTTTATTACTTATTAGTAGTACTCTTTTCTTATCTTGATTACCTCGGATTTCCTTGTTCGACAAAAAGTTCATTTCTATACAATAATCGTATTGTAGCGGGTATAGTTTAGTGGTAAAAGTGTGATTCGTTTTATTAATCCCTTATATAGTTAAGGGTTCCCTCGGTTGAATTCCGAGCAGAAACTTTATTTCTTAAAAGGCTTTAATCCTTTACCTCTCAATGAAAGATTCGAGGTAAAATATACATTCTCGCGATTTGTATCCATGAAGTATAAATTGAAAAATTGG